AATAACTCAATTTTCTCCCATGAACGATTTGTGTCAATGGATTAGTTCGATCCAAAACTTGCGATAATGGGTGTAATCCGAAAAAGGATTCATAAGTAGTTGTTAACGGAGTTGAAGTTACCAAATTCTGAGGAGTAGGTATCAATTTATGCCTAATTGCTCCGGATATAGTTCCCTTAACTACATTTTCTAAACGAGCCAGAGCCAACCCGAGCTGGTCTTGTAAAAGATCCGCTACAGAGCGAATCCGTTTATTTTTCAAATGATTCATATCATCAAGTGTACCCATTCCAAATTTCATCCCAATCAAATGATCGGCAGCTGCTAATAAATCTCGTGGTAACAAAAATATATTGTTCTGAGGTATATTAAGATTCAGTCTCCAATTAATATTTCGGCGACCAATCCTTCCTAATTCACACCTTTGGTGAAAGAATTTTTTTTGTAATTCCTTACATAAGGATTCAGAAAATATTGGATCCCCACCTACACAAGAAAATTGTTGATAAAACTCCAAAATAGCATTTTCTTTTGACCCAATTTTTTTTTTCTCCTTATCGGTCAAGAAAGATAAGAAAATTTCAGGGTAGCAAACATTCTCTAGAATTTCTCTTAGATTCGAACCCATAGCTGATGATAGAACTAAAATAGATATTTTCTGTTTCCTACTCACACGAGCCCATATTCTTGCTTTTTTATCAATCTCTAATTCTAACCTGCCTCCCCAATCTGATATTATGGTGCCAGTATAGACCGAAATCCCGTTATGATCCAATTCTGACTGGTAATAGATACCAGGACTTTGCAATATTTGATTGATCACAATTCTGTATATTCCGTTTACTATAGAAGTTCCAAGGGAATTCATTAAAGGAATGTTTCCAATAAAAATTCTTTGTTCTTGCATATTCCTGCTGGTTTTCCAAATTAATCCCGCGGATACATATAATTCAGAAGAATATGTAAGTGATTCATAGACAGCATCTCGTTCTTTTATCAGAGGTTCTACCAATTGATATGTTTCCACAAATAATTGAAATTCAATTTCGTGATCTATATCTTCAATTTTTGGAAACTTAGAAAGTTCTTCTATTAAACCCTGATCAATAAACCGATAAAACCCTTCAAATTGTATCTGATTAAATCCGGGTATTGTCGATGTTCCCTCTTTTCCCTCCCCGAGCATCTTTTTTGAATTTCCCATTTATCTGTTTATTGAAAAAATCCCATCTCTCATTCTTCACCGAATCATATCCATAGAATTCGATTTAGCAATAATGGAATTTCTATTCTGTTTACTGAATCACATGAAATTTTATCCAACTTCAAGATATATGGAATGTATTAAATACGTATGAACGGAGACTAGATTTAATTGGAATTTTTTTATAAGAAAGAGATCCAAATGGAACAGAATTGAGAAATACCACTGGAACTTATGTATGGAGTTTTGTAAAGACTAGAAAAAGAAGTCATTTCATTTTCACCTATGATATTACATATTCTGCATACCATAAAAAAAATGTATTCATGATTGGATCTGTTCTAGTAGATAAACATATAATAAATAGAAAACTTTTTTTTATTTATAAATTTTTGTTATTATTAAAAGAAAAAAGAATGCACAGATATATATGTCTCTTTTTCTTCTTTTATTCTGGTACAGTTCTATTTGGGACAGCGCAAGCTGTGCTCTATCAAAAAGACAATTTTCTCTTCAATGTATTCAATGAAAAATTGAAATAGAAAAATTTATTGAGAATTACTCCTCAAAAGCATCCCTAAAGAGATAAAATACCCCATTATAGAGTTATAGCTCTATAACACAACGTAACGTATGTTCTGATTCTGGGGTTTACATATACTCATCATTACTGTTATAATTGAAATTGAAGAAGATTTCTTTTTAATTGAAAAAACTCAATATAGATTAGTTAGAAACCCATTTCTAATGATTTTATTAATATTATTAGAAATAAAAAAATGTAGCTGTGAATCTTAATTCAAAAATGGTCATGAATTTACAGTCAATAGTTAATGGTTCCGGTTTGTACTGGATTCTATGTTTTGTGACTGAAAATCTATATTTTTTTTTCGGATCGGAGTTGAAAAAAAAAAAAGAGAAAATTGGAATCTAGTTTCTATCGTTTTGGCGGCATGGCCGAGTGGTAAGGCGGGGGACTGCAAATCCTTTTTCCCCAGTTCAAATCCGGGTGCCGCCTCAACAACAGACTTTAAATCCCCTATTAGTTAGAACAAACGTAGGAAAAGACTCTTGATACTTTCTTTTTGTGATTCTAAGCCCCTGGCTCTCGAGGTTCTATATCTCTAACCTAAAGGAGTGGAGGGAAATCCGTAAATCTTTACTTGCCACTACTAAATTAGTTCCACTTACTGAGTCTTCAATTAGATTGGGTAGCCAGAGAGGGAATGAAATTAATAGTTTTGGAAAGGACCTAAGATACTTTAGATACAGACTAATGAAAGTCTCGGAATGCGCAGACATTCAATCAATATTAGATTAGATGAAGAATTGCCTTTCAGTTTACTTCCAAAAATCAAAAATGAAAAAAGAAAGAAAAAGTATTATTCTTTCTAGATGCGAGTCAGATTTCTTGGATACTTCGAAAAGTTTCCGTTTGCTTGTGTTTACATCTTGTCGATTCTACTAGAAATTCTATAATTAAGAATAACTCATTATAAGATAAGTGGATTTTTTGGAGTAGTTCATCAATGGTGACCAAATACCTCTCCCTTTTTTGACTCTGCACCAGTGATTTCACTATTATTAGTGAACAATAATGGAAAAGTTTCTTCATATTCATAGAAATAGGGGACAGAATTCACATGGATATAGTAAGTCTCGCATGGGCTGCTTTAATGGTAGTTTTTACATTTTCCCTCTCTCTCGTAGTGTGGGGAAGAAGTGGACTCTAGAAGTACTCCTAATTGCGGTAATAATCAAACTCTATCAACCTGTATCAATTGTTTTAGTTTTCTAGACCGTTCGGCAATTTTTTTCAGATTTTTTTTTAGAAATTGGATTTATGTTTTATTGACTCATTTTCTATTTTTATATTAGGGTTTACATGGTTAACCATTCATGGCATGGGGTAACCCCCTTTCGAAATTTGAAGAAGTTTCCATCGAATTGGGATTATCTGTATTAATATTAAATGGATCAAACAAACAAATGAAATTGAGAAAGTATGTACATCGATTTCATATTCTATTTCATTTATATTGACGTTTCTAAAGAAAAATAGAGATATAGGTGGATTCCTTTATATTACGATATTTAACTTGTCTCTTTATACATTACCATAACCATAATGGCTAGTATGGTAGAAAGAGATCTCTTTCTACCATACTAGCGGGCCCCTTAGGATACTACTACTGAGTCTAAGGCATTCATTTAAGACGAGAAATTTAAATCCTTTTAATCATTTTGACTAACAGTTTTTACGTAAATTATAAGCAAAAAAGCAGTAGGAATGAGAATGAAGAGTGCAGTAGCAATAAATGCAAGAATATTTACTTCCATAATTTAATCGTTTATTATTATTATTTTTTTTTTGAATATCTCGGGATTTAATCCCATAGAGATGAGAAATCTTTCGCTTGTAAACTCACTCAGATGAATTAGATTTCGATGATATCGAATGAAATAAATATCATGAATAACAATATCGGAGCTATAAAATCGATTCATCGTCAAGAATTAAATAGTATAACATAGGAAGATCTTTTATCCACACCGAATAGATAATGAGATTCTTGATTCAATCAAAAAATATTTCTTTATGATTCTTTTGCCCCGCTTTCTTTTCTACAACCGAGTACTTTACTTTCCTTGTACAATCATCTGATGAAGTATCATCAAAAAAACCTTTTCTCGTTTACAAAAAGAGTTTCTAAAGAACCTTACTTAAATAAACAATAGAAATCAACAAGTACGAAGTTCAATTTGAAATTTAAAAAAATTTTTAAGGGTCTATCATCTTTTTGGAAAACAAAGAAAGGGAATGTGACAAAAACGAGTCCCAGTAAAAAAACGAAAATATTCCAAAAAATGAACTAGTTAAATTTTCTTACGAGTTTTTTCTTCAACATCGACTCTAATCTTTTAAAAGAGCATATTCATTAGGGAAGACTCATTTTATCTTTATTTTTTAAATATCCTCTTTCCTTGGTTGGATTCGAACTATTTTAAATTCCTTGACTTCATAGAAAGAAAAGTATATATAGGTACTCTTTTCAATTGTATTATACGCTATCCTATTCCATTTTCCTACACGAATTAATGGGAGATCCGTTCACAAAAAGTTGAAACCCCGTACAGTATCTCTTTCTTGAAGTGTTGAATGCTCTGAATAATTATATATAATTTATATATGTCTCTCTACCAATCATTGATTGGTGCTAGTTAAAACAAAGGAACTATCCCTTTCTTTTGCTTGATGAAAAAATAAAACAAAAAGAGAAATGAAACCGTTTTGATCCCCTTGCCCAGAAACAAAAAGGGGAGTTGATGTCTTTTTTTTTATTGAATCCGCCGGGACTGACGGGGCTCGAACCCGCAGCTTCCGCCTTGACAGGGCGGTGCTCTGACCAATTGAACTACAATCCCATGGAAATCGAGTGGGTAGCTTACATATTCCTGCTTATGATTTCATTTTAATCATTTCAGTTTTAGATTCAAATTTTTGTTTTGTAACAAACAAAGTCACAAGTAATATATTGATATCTATATGGATATCACTTTAGTGAGAGCAAGACGGATTACTGTTAATCCTTGCATTCTTATCAACTCGATTGATAATCTATTTTTTCGCCTCTGTTCATTAAAGTTTATATTTAATGGATCCATATCGGGATCCTTTAGCAAGATCGGCATTTTTTATGGAAACAAAAAAGTAACTAGACACAAGAAAGAAAGAAAAAAATCAAGTCGAAATATACCCTAAAATTGGACTTTTTTTCTTACCCTTATCTATCATCTGTCATTAATGATATGCAAAACAAAAAGGGTTGTGTAGACAGCGAATTATTGGGCCGAGCTGGATTTGAACCAGCGTAGACATATTGCCAACGAATTTACAGTCCGTCCCCATTAACCGCTCGGGCATCGACCCAGGAAGAATCTATTCTAACTTTATGGATAATCCAAAACCCACTTCCTTTCGTAGTACCCTACCCCCAGGGGAAGTCGAATCCCCGCTGCCTCCTTGAAAGAGAGATGTCCTGAACCACTAGACGATGGGGGCATACTTGCTCAACCGCCATCATACTATGATCATAGTATGATCAGTTTTTTAAAATTGTCAATATAATCAAATGGTATTACTAACTTATAAGATTTTTTCTTTTTTTCTATAGCATTCTATATCATTTTTTTATTTTACATTTGTATTCATATTCTAATCACAATTCTATAAAAAAATCGATATATTTTCTTTTTATATTTGAAGTGGAAATATTAAATAAAAAAAATATCAAAATCGTCTAGTACAGAATCTTTTAAAGAAGTGATTGGTCTGACATAAAAAAAGAAAAAAAAGACGGTTAAGTTTTGTTTTTTTTACTTTCCTTCATAAATTGCCTCATCTCATTGTTCAGAAATAGTAGTATCCCTATCTAACACTAATACAAGAAAGTCAAACAGAATCCATCTTATAATTAGGGAAGAAAGGTGGATTTGTAAGTTAAGTTATCGAAAATTTGCTTTTTTTTTAGAAAATGATTGTTCATGAGTACATGTATAAATCAAATGAATTTCGTTCTATTTCGATGTGGTAGGCCATTTCAAGTAAACTAATTCAGTGCATGGATATTTATCAAATCCAATATTAAAAAATACCCCGTTAAGTAAATTCAAATTCTCGTTTCTAGTTCCGAAATGAGCTACTAATCACTATGCGTCTATTGTATATATATTTAATATATATATATATATTTTATTTACCTATTGACTCAGTCAGGAATTAAACCAAGACGGCCCTTTTAACTCAGTGGTAGAGTAACGCCATGGTAAGGCGTAAGTCATCGGTTCAAATCCGATAAGGGGCTTTTACGTTTTTTACTTTCTAATAGTCAAAATTTCATTCTAATTAATTTCATTCTAATAATAACTAATAATAAAGTTAGCGCGTAATTTAGAAAATAAAATTTAACATTTTTTTATTATAATACAATCAATTAAGTCGTCTCTTGAATCGCCAAATATATATATTTTTTTTCATTTTTCGATAGATTAGAAATCGACAAATCAAAAAGAAAAAGTAAGTGGACCTAACCCATCAAATCATGACTATATCCACTATTCTGATATTCAAATTCGATAGAGATAAAATTGAAACAGTAGATTTTTTTTATTTCATTTTTTTTTATTAGGAAATCTGTCGATATATCTTATTGAATCTTCTTGTTTCTATATATTTCCTAGGAAATATATTGCGTTCCTGCCTATAGAAAGAAAGTCTTATTCCAAATTAATACCTAAAGGGCATTTCAAGATCTTTTTTTGATTCGAGAACATAAAAAGATCCTAAATTCTATTTGTATAAGAATAAAATTGTAGTAAAAAAATCGAATCATAATAATGGCTTCAGATATCAATCAAATATTTCCATATTGATGCATACGAGATGACAATGTAATGTGATCGAAGGTGGATGTGAGAAAGAAACTCTCATTTACAGTTTCCTATTATTTTATTTAAATATTGAATTAAATATAAATAAGAAATTTCCCCTTTTTTTTACAGATAGAGAAGGGCATGTACATATAGATATCAACGAAAATAGAAAAAAATATTCAAAGTTCCCTTTTTGCTTCAACCCGTCAACTAAAAAAGGTATAAAAGGAAAATAACAATAATTGATACTATAGTATTTAATACACAAGTATTTAATACCCACAAAAAAGATTTCTTTATCTGAGTAATGAGTCATCCGACAATTCATGATTTAGATTCAACTACTTATTAATAAACTAATAGCACGGAAGAAACAAATTGAGTTGATGCGTTTACCTAAGTAAGGACCAATAAAATCAAATATTTTGATCTTCGAAACCAATTAAATGAAATTCTAAGGGTTCAATTTTATGGAGCAGTGTGCAAGACATCAAATCATAAACAAATGATAGAATTTCGAGCGCCCTGAAAATGCCATAATATATAACATTAAGATATATAACATTAAGGTGTTCGAAAATGGTTGAACTAGATGAATAGGAGGATCGCTATGACTATAGCCCTTGGTAAATTTACCAAAGACGAAAAAGATTTATTTGATATTATGGATGACTGGTTACGGAGGGACCGCTTCGTTTTTGTAGGTTGGTCTGGTCTATTGCTCTTTCCTTGTGCCTATTTCGCTTTAGGGGGTTGGTTCACAGGTACAACCTTTGTAACTTCGTGGTATACTCATGGATTGGCCAGTTCCTATTTAGAAGGTTGCAATTTTTTAACCGCAGCTGTTTCTACTCCTGCTAATA